TGAGAGGTAAAGGATTAAATCCTTTTAAGAAATAAAGTTTTTGGCCGGAATATGAATCCAAACCGAAAGACCCCTTAACTATTAAGGGGGTTAATAGAACGAATCACACTTTTACCACTAAACTATACCCGCTACAATACGATTATTGTATACAAGGGGACCTTTTGTCGAACAAGGGAATTGGATATAATCAAGATAGGATCATAAAAGAATCATGAAAATAAAATGAGAGTGTTGGCATTTTTCATGGGGGAACTTAATGAGATTAGGAAACGAGGGTTCAGTTAAATAACTAAATAACAAGTTTTATCCGGCGGAATTTTGATAGATACGGCTCGACAAAACCGCCGAAATCCCACCATCAAAATGCATTGTGTAAGAATCCATAGTTTCATTTTTTTTATCTTTATTTCAATAAAGTGAAAAAGGAAAGTCAATAAAAAAGAAAGAATAATACGAAATGACACTTTGATTTTATATATAATTTGATTTGATTTTATATAATAAGAATGAAAATGGTCCTTCTTCTTTTTGTTGTTGCTTGAATAGCAAGATTTTTGTTTTTAAATAAATCAGATAAATCATTTTATCTATGATTCGTTGAAACAAAAAAAGGGCCCGGCTAGGTACTGACCAGGCCAGGCCATGGGAATAAAAAAGCCTTTCGGACAAAATAAAAGCAAGGAGCTATTCTTTATTTTTCGTTATATTTATATATTGTATTTAGTATTGTCTTTATTTTTTTATTTATATTTATTTTTTTATTTATATTGGATTTTTAGAGACCTTGCTTTAATCTAAATGTAATTACTGATAAAAGTTGTATATATAATAAAGAGAGAGAAAAAAGCGAGAGAAAGAAAGACTTTTTCAATCTTTACTTTATGCGTTTTACTTTATGTGTAATGTAACATAGTAATTATATTTTTTTTGAATTGGGAGAGATGGCTGAGTGGACTAAAGCGTCGGATTGCTAATCCGTTGTACGAGTTATTCGTACCGAGGGTTCGAATCCCTCTCTTTCCGTTGATGGCTTCCTATTTATCTTATCTTTCAAATTTTGCAAACCCTTAGTTAAACGTGTGGAATAGATCAAAAAATCCTAAGCCTAATCAATTTGTGAAAAATCAAGTAAAGAAAATGAAAAAGCCCCTTTTATTTTATTCTTCACGCCCAGGATTACGTCCTGGATCATTAGATAGGAATCCGAAGATGAAGAGAGAAACAAAGAATATTACTACTGTGTAAACAAAGAGTTTGAGAGTAAGCATTACACAATCTCCAAGATCATTTTTTTGAAAAAAAAAAAAAGAGAATAGATCCTCCATTACCAAAATTTTCTTTCATACCTACAATTAGATATTGTGGGGAACCCTAACCCTATTAGGGCCTTTCGCTGGAAAAAAAAGGTAAGAATGGGGAAATGGGGTGATCCAGATTTATTGCAGCTCTCCAAGAATTTCAATGTTTGAATCGAGGGTTCATATTGTAAGACTTATCTGATCTTATCAATTGTTATAATTTTTTCTCGAATAAATCATTAATTTTCTAGGATAATATTAAAGATCTCATCGAAAACTTACAGCAGCTTGCCAAACAAAGGCTAAGAGAAAAAAAAGCAGAGGTATGACTGGCATAAAATTCACGATTGGATTCAAAAAAGCATAAGCTTCGGGCAATTTGGCGAAGAAAAAACTACTCGAATAAAGGGCAGAATTAAGACAGATACAGCTCAAATTAAAGATATTAAGCATAACAGACATTTTGTTCTTGGAGATAATTGCATTTTGATTGATTTATTGATATAAGGAAAAAGAAAGAAAGTAAAGTGGACCAAAAAATCCTTCTTTTTCTTTGAACTTACCCAATCAAAAATCCTCCAATTCTCAAAGGAGAATAGAAGAAATCATACTTTCATACAATATCTTAATTGAATTATATGTAATGATCAATAAATTCAGTTTAATTCTATATCGACAGGTATCAAAATCCTATCAGCACTCTAATTTATTCTATAGAATATTTGGGTTGGAATTGACGAAAAACCAATACCAATATTAGTCTTTATTAGTGTCGAATAGAAATCTAAGTGGGGCGTGGCCAAGTGGTAAGGCAACGGGTTTTGGTCCCGCTATTCGGAGGTTCGAATCCTTCCGTCCCAGAGTATATCCATTTTATCAGAATCAAGATTGTGTTTTGGATAGAATGTGATTCTTGTTTCTAATTTTTCATGATTCCGAAAAGAATCATATCATTTTTTTACAAAATGAACTGAATCCAGTTGAAATGATACGCAAATGTAACTGGATCTATTTGTGATCCAGGTAAGATGGGAACATAGATAGATCACAAGAGTTTGAATTCAAAAAAGCTGGGCGGGCTTTTCATCATATGCGCATTCACTTCATCTTCATATTGAGGGAAGTTTGTTAGTTAGAAAAACCTTATGACCATATTATTTGAATTTTTTCAATGATACATTTTGAATCAAAATGGGAAAGAAAAGCACCTATATTCCCTATCTCTTATTCCCTATCCCTTCAATCAGGGAGTCTGATTATTAATTATCTGTCAATCCCCGAATTCTAAGGATCTCTTGAATTCTAAACAAAAGGGAGTTCTCGGTACTAATTGAATTCAATCAATGGGGATTAAGCCTCTTAAGATTGGGTTAGGGTAAAATAAAAATAGGAGCAAGGGCTTAATCTGAACGTGTTTGACTTTGTACCTAGACAAGATAGTTAACATCCGGTAAAAGAGGATCCTTGTTTTTATTTAGGACTCATCATCCTCATAGAATTCGGGAAGTAGATAGGAGTTAATCAGTAACGGAAGGTATTAATTTGAATATCTGTGTTTGTCCGAATCTCATTAACAAACAATCAAGTTACAAATGTAACCGACGTATTTTCTTTGAACCTTATTTTGAGGTATTTTGTGTTTGGCTCTAATGAATAATTAGAAATCTATATTCAGACAGGAGTGATTCATACATTTTATTCACTTTAGTTTATGACAAGATTACAGAAAAATTACTACACAAATAAAATATGAAAATGCGTATAAAATGAGGAAATGTTTAGCTTATATGTATGTATTGTTATCGTTTTTTATTTAAGTGACAAAGATTTGTGATCCCTTACCTTAAATTTTCAAATTTCAATATTTAACATAGAATATCTATAACAGTGACAATTCTTCAGTCTATCTAATAGATACAACAAACCCCTATTTTTTCGGTTCTTATTTGATTTTATCACTCAGATGAAAGAATAAGGACCAAAATATTCCCTTACATCAGTTTTTTTTATCCATCTCACGAAAAAAATTGGCTTTATTCTTCGATCTATCTATCTGCTTTAAATCATTCATGATTCAATTTGAAAAGAAAGAGAGATTTATCTCTCTTATGTGCGGTCCTTATTGTAAACCTTTATTCAAATAATGATGTCAAAGTAGGAAACTTTTTCAATTATAATTTTTTGAACTATTTTAAATGATTCCTTTTGAGTTGAATCTTTGGTACTCGAAGAAGTGGGAGGTTGGTAAATCAATCCTCTTGAGTCACTTAAAGATATGCCGATTCAAAAAGAACTCATTTATTCGTTGTTATTTATCTTATTTTGTTATTAAAAAAAGGACGTTGCATTCATCATTCATACAATCAAATTTGAATTCTTGTTGAGACTTTTTCAGAAAAACATTTCCCCATCTATATAGAAGAATAAAAGTATAGATCACTATGTACCGACTGAACCAATGACTATTCATGATTCGATAATGGAATCATTTCCATACCGGTTCCAAATTAGAGGAATGTTATGGTAAAACTTCGTTTGAAACGATGTGGTAGAAAGCAACGTGCGACTTGAAGGACACGATCCGTTGTGGATTCTTACATCCACCATTTTATATAGGAATGAAGATGCTCTTGGCTCGACATCGTTTATTCTGTTCCACTAGAACCCCTCTTTCTTGTTGGGTTGTAATGCAAATAGTACATGATGGAGCTCGAGTAGAAAGTATTGATTCATTTCTCGGGAGCAAGGATCTAGGGTTAATGCCAATCAATAAATTGGAATAACTTCGTAAGTATATCTTCGATATAGAAATCGAAAGGATCCAATTTGAGCAAGTTTCCAATCCAAAAGGAAGTTGGATTTGTTGGAATTGATAAAACTCTTTCGATACAAAGTGTATCGCGCGGGAATCAACTGTTCGTATGATTCTTTGATAGAAATTTTAAAAGGTGTGTTGCTGCCATTTTGAAAGGATTAAGGATCACCGAAGTAATGTCTAAACCCAATGATTCAAAACAAAGATAAAGGATCCCAGAACAAGGAAAGACCCTTTCAATTGTCTCAATAACTGGATCAGACTGAAGAATCCAAATAGGTTTTAAACGAGACAAACAACAAGGGGTTAAAGACCACTCAATAAATGCCTAAAGATTTTTCTTTGAGCTATTTAAAAGTTATCCAACTTGAGTTATGAGTACAAATGATTTTTTTCTTTTTCAGGAAGGAAGAAGAAAAAAAGACTTAAATCATAGTCTAATTGATTTTATGATTTTATGGACCCGCTTGCCATTAGAATTCTATACTATAATTCTATACATCGATGGATATAACTTCGAATCATTTTTTCTCGAGCCGTACGAGGAGAAAACTTCCTATACGGTTCTAGGGGGGGGGTATTGTTCATCTACATCTATCCCAATGAGCCGTCTATCGAATCGTTGCAATTGATGGTCGATCTCGAAGAGAAGGAAGAGATCTTCAGAAAGTGGGTTTTTATGATCCGATAAAGAATCAAACTTATTTAAATGTTCCTGCTATTCTATACTTCCTTGAAAAAGGCGCTCAACCTACAGGAACTGTTCATGATATTTTAAAGAGGGCGGAGGTTTTAAAGGAACTTCGGTCTAATCAAATCAAATTCAATTAAGGAAATACAAAAATAAGGGAGGGAGTGGTGACTCGTATATAGCTTTGTATAAC